ATTAAAGTGGCTGAGGAAATTATAGGCGGTAGATTGTAAATCTATAGACGAGTAGAACTCCTTTATTAGACTCTATAGTATAAATATAACATTAAATTGCAAGTTTAAAGATGTGAAGTAAGTTCACTAGGGTTTGGAGTGAAGTAAAGTTTAAAAGGTTTGTACTTTTTTTGAAGGCTTTGAAGGCCTTTAGTTTAAATAACTTAAAACTTTATATGATTATAAAGTAAAAAGGTAGGAGTATTCCTATGAGGTTGAGTGATATTTTAATGGGAGAAGAGAACGATATTGTTGAGATTGATTTATATTTAAAGTTTGAATTTAATGTGGGGTTTAAGGTGATAATAAATATAATTACAATACGTAAATAGAAATATAAGGTAATTAGCGCTGATAGGAGGAGGAAGAAAAGCGGGACTCATAAGTTTATATTTACTATGATTTGAATTATAAATCATTTTGGGATGAATCCTGTAAAGGGTGGTAGTCCACCTAGGGATAATAAGGAGAAAGAGATTAGTATTGAATTTAATGGGGAAGAATAATCTGCTTGAATTAGATCTGATAAAGTAGAGGCTTTAAGGTTTGAGAAGGAGGTTGTGATAGAAAATAGAATGAGAGAGTAAATAAAGAAATAAATCATTCATAATGTATCTCCTAGGGAGATAGCAATGAGTATTCATGATATATGGTTGATTGAAGAGAAAGCAATGATTTTGCGTAAGTACGTTAAGTTTAATCCCCCTAGGGCACCTAAAATGGCTGAAAAAATTGCTGATAAGATAGTTATTTTAATTAATAATAAGTTTGATATAAGGTATGAGAGAAGAATTATGGGAGCTACTTTTTGAATTGTCCTTAAAATGAATACTTGGGGTCAATTTAAGCCATTTATTACTTGAGGTAGTCAAAAGTGGAAAGGGGCTCTAGCTAATTTAAGTAGAATGGATAAAAGGATAAAAATCGATCTGATATAGAAAAAGGAAGAAATTAGAAGGGCAGATGCAATAAATAATGATGAGCTTAATGCTTGAATTAAAAAGTATTTTAGGGCAGATTCTGAATAGTACGGGTTTATTTTTAAAGTAATTAGTGGAATGAAAGATATTATATTTAGTTCTAGTCCTACTCAGGCTCCAAATCACGATGGAGATGAAATTGAGATGACTGTGCCCAAGATTAATGAAAAAAAGAATAATAAATATGATTGAGGAAATACCATTAAAAAGAGAAAGAAGTAGCTTTCATTTACGGGGTATGAGCCCGTTAGCTTAAATTAGCTTATCTTTTATTGTTATTCGTTGATGTACAGGGCATAAAAAGTTTTGATCTTTTTTGAAATGGTGTGATTCCATTACGTGTAATATAGGTAACGGATGCTACATTATTAGCTCTATCAAAGCTACCCTTTAAATTCAGGCACTATATTGATTTGGTTTGTTTAAGATGTTTATCAAAAAGATTATAGTTTATAAAATTATGCGTTATGTTAACTAAGAATTGCATTATATATATATATATATATACATATAATATTTTATAATTTTGATTTGAATATATTTGAACTAATTCATTTATATTAAATTAATTGTATATAATATAAGGAGTCCCTCTATATTTAAAGTAATTTCAACGGAAAGGACTCCCTCTCCTTTAGGGAAGAGATTGGAGTCCTTTGAAGATGAAATTACTTTAGTAGTTCTGGATTTTTTTTTTCATTCATTTGATGGGTATAACATTTCAGGATATGGGTTTGTTTTATTTAAGGTATTTCTATTATTTATTTTTTTAGTTAAATATACACTTTGGGGGTTCTTCCTTTTTCTTTAATTATATTATATTTTATTATATATCGTATTAGTTATGATTTCTTTAATCTTTATATATATGTTGTAAAATTTATAGATATATATACATTTAGTATTATATAATACCTTATTTTTTAATGTTCTTAAATTATTATTGCATTATTTTGAAACAAGGTTTTATTTTACTTTATTTTAGTATGTATGTACATATTTGATTTTAGTTTTAATTTTTGTTTTACCGTTAAAATTGTATGAAAATTTTTTGTGTGTAATTAAGGTTTCACTATATGTAAGTTTAATTTTAGGAGATATTAGTTAATAGGCGATTCTTTTGTTCTCAGCATAAAGTATTAATGGGTTTAATATATAAATGTATGAATTAGTAACGGTATTTAAGATCTGATAAATATTTGTGCCAGCATTCGCGGTTATACTTTAGGATTTAACAAAAAATAGTTGTTTGTAGTTGTATGTAGGATTAAGTAGATGATTATTTATATATTAGTAGTAAAAGGTGAAATTAGGTTGCTACTGTGTATATACTTTATTTAAGTTAATTGAAGCTAGTAAATTTTAATTATAGACTAGGATTAGATACCCTATTATTTTAAAATGAATAATAAAAGAACTGATTAGTGTTAGATATATGCTTTAAAATTAAAAGATTTGGCGGTAGTTTAATCTTGTTAGAGGAACTTGTTTTTGAATCGATAATCCACGTATAATCTTACTTATTTTTGTATAGTATTTCAGCTTGTATACCATCATTATCAGGTAATTCTAAAAGGATGAATTTCTTAGTTTAATTGTTTAGTAAAATTAGATCAAGGTGCAGCTTATGAATAAGTTAAAATGAGTTACAATAAATTATTTTATAACGGAATAAAAATATAATTGTTTTATGAAGGGGGATTTAATTGTAGTGGATGGATTAATAAGCATTCGCGAAATAAGCTCTAAACTATGTACATATCGCCCGTCGCTTTCATTCATAGATGAAATAAGTCGTAACATAGTAGGTGTATTGGAAAATGTATCTAGAATGGTATCAAAGTAAAGCTAAATTAGTATAGTATTTCACTTACGTTGAAAAGAGTTATCGTGCAAATCGATTTGCTTTGAGGAATTTTATTTCTTATTGGTTAGTATGGGAAGTTAAGTATAATTTTTGAAAAATAATTTGAAGTATAGAGTATAAGTATAATAAAATTATATTGTAAGATTATAGAGTATTAGTATTGTAAAAGAAAGGAGAGAATTATATAATAATTTATATAGAAAGTTTGAATTACTGTACCTTGTGTATTAGGGATGATCAATATTTTTTAGTTAGTTTTAGATGTCTCGAAATGAAAACAGCTAATTTTATATAATTTTTTTTGTAGAATAAAAATGTTGAATATAAAGTTAAAGATGATATGTTAGTCGAGTTTCATTATATCTAGTTTTTTTAGAATTAAATTTAATTTAGATCTTTGGTTTATAATATTAAAGTTGTTATTATAGGAGGGAATAGCTTCTTATGTTTAGCAGTATAAAAAGTAAAGTAAGTTTTATTATATGTAAATTAGGCTTAAAAGTAGCTGAATTATTAAAATGTTAAAATTAAATATATTGGAATATTGTTTATAATTGCTTTTAGGGTTTATAAAAATTTTATGTAGGATATAATAATATAAGATGTAATGGTTTTATTAGTAGGAATGTGTTGTTGGATAGTAAAAATTAAATAATTAAGTAGAGTATAAATAAGTAGAGTATATGAAATTATAAAGGAATTCGGCAAATAAATTTCTTGCCTGTTTATCAAAAACATGTCTGTTTGTGGTTATAGAGAGTCTGGCCTGCCCACTGATAAAACTTAAAGGGCCGCGGTATTTTGACCGTGCAAAGGTAGCATAATCATTAGGTTTTTAATTGAGATCTTGTATGAATGGTTTTACAAAGGAATAGCTGTCTTTATACTTAATTTTGAATTTAACTTTTAAGTGAAAAGGCTTAAATGAATTAATAAGACGATAAGACCCTATAAAGCTTAATGTATAACTTTTATTAGGTTAAATTAGAATGAATTATAACGATCTGATGAGGGATTACATTGTGTTGGGGCGACATAAATAAAATGAGTTGTAACTGTTTAGGTTTGGAGACATATGTGGGTGATTAGGTTTTAATTGATCCTAGCTGTAGATTAAAAAATTTAGTTACTTTAGGGATAACAGCGTTATTTTTTTTGAGAGTTCTTATCGAAAAAAAAGATTGCGACCTCGATGTTGAATTAAAATATCTATATGATTGCAGAAGTTATTAGAGAAGGTCTGTTCGACCTTTAAATTTTTACATGATTTGAGTTCAAACCGGCGTGAGCCAGGTTGGTTTCTATCTTTTAATTGGAATAAAGATTATTTTAGTACGAAAGGATTAAATAATTAAAATTATTTTAGCTATTTGGGCTATTTTGGCAGATAATATGTGCTGGATTTAGGATCCTGTGAAATAGAGTATTCTATAAATAGCTAAGTGGTTAGATGTCTAATTGTTTTGTGACTTTATTAGTGGTAGAGATTGTCAATTATTTAGTTTTGATTGTATGTGTTTTAGTTGGAGTAGCTTTTGTTACTTTGTTAGAGCGGAAAATTTTAGGTTATATTCAAGTTCGTAAGGGACCTAATAAAGTGGGTTATATGGGTATTTTGCAACCTTTTTCTGATGCTGTGAAATTGTTTACTAAGGAACAGATTGTGCCTACTATATCAAATTTTTTGGTTTATTATATATGCCCTGTCTTTAGTTTATTTATTTCTTTGCTAGTATGAATTGTTTTGCCCTATGAAGTTGGTTTAATTAGGTTTAATTTAAGTATTTTGTTTTTTTTATGTTGTTTGAGGATAGGTGTTTATTCTACTATAGTAGCAGGATGGTCGTCTAATTGCAAGTATTCTTTATTAGGAAGGTTACGTGCGGTAGCTCAAACTATTTCCTATGAAGTTAGGTTGGCTTTAATTTTGTTGTCTTTTGTGATGCTAATTGGGGGGTTCAATTTAGAGTTATTTAATAAGTATCAGGGGTATTTTTGGTTTGTGTTTATTGGGTTTCCTTTGGCTATGGTTTGATTTAGTTCTTGTTTAGCTGAGACTAATCGGACTCCTTTTGATTTTGCAGAAGGTGAGTCTGAATTAGTATCGGGGTTTAATACTGAGTATGGAGCGGGAGGGTTTGCTCTCATTTTCATGGCCGAATATGCTAGTATCTTGTTTATGGGAGTTCTTTTTGTTGTGTTGTTTCTGGGCAGGAGGCCCTTTGGGCTGAGGTTTTATTTAAAGAGAGTTAGGATTGCATTTGTTTTTGTGTGAACTCGGGGTACTTTACCTCGGTTCCGCTATGATAAATTAATATATTTGGCTTGAAAGAGGTATTTACCTTTGTCTATTAATTATTTAATTTTTTTTTTAGGATTAAAGTTGTTTGTTTTTTGTTTAGTTTATAATTAAATTGACATATTAGCGTAATTATAGAGTATTGCTAGTTAGTAGTATTTATTGAGTGTATAAAATAGAAGGTATTGTAATTTAACAGATTTGTTTAATTATTATAATTAGAAGTAAGAGACTAATAATTATGTTGATACGTTGTTTTGATTATTAAGAGAGTATTCCTTATCTAGTGTTTTCAAAACAATTGTTTTTTTTAAACTAAATAATCAATCTAATATCTTATCCCATCATATTAGTAGAATAGGATTTAGTAGGTAAAATAAAAAGTAACATAATGTTAAGATTTGGCCTACTAAGATGTAAGGGTCTTCTACGGGGCGAGCTCCAATTCAAGTTAGTAAGGAAATGATAGTTACGAATGCTCAGAATAAGATTTGATTAAAAGGGTAGAATGCTAATCTTTGAAATTTTGAAGTGTGTGTAAATGGTAAAATAAATAAAATAGCGACTGATATTGCTAGGGCTACTACTCCTCCTAGTTTGTTTGGAATTGACCGTAAAATAGCATAGGCAAATAAAAAGTATCATTCTGGTTGAATGTGAGGTGGGGTAACTAGTGGGTTGGAGGGGATAAAGTTATCAGGGTCTCCTAGTATATAAGGTGAGTGGAGAGTAAGTAGTAAAAGCAGGGATAGTAAAACGACAAATCCTACGATGTCTTTGAATGTAAAGTATGGGTGGAAAGGGATTTTATCAGGTTGTCTAGAGATACCCAAGGGGTTATTTGCTCCTGATTGGTGGAGGAATAAGATGTGGATTATTGTGAATGCGGAGGCAATCAGAGGTAAGATGAAATGGAAGGAGAAAAATCGCGTCAAGGTGGCGTTATCTACTGAAAATCCACCTCAGATCCATTGAACTAGATCAGTACCAATAAATGGGATGGCAGAAAATAAGTTAGTAATGACTGTTGCTCCTCAGAAGGATATTTGACCCCAGGGGAGGACATAGCCTAGGAATGCTGTTGCTATAATTATGAATAAAATTACGACCCCTACTATTCATCCATGTAGGTTTATATAAGATCTAAAATAAATACCCCGGCCAATATGAATATATAAACAAATAAAGAAAAAAGATGCACCGTTGGCGTGGATGGTTCGTAGAAGTCAGCCGTAATTTACATCGCGGCAAATATGTACTACTCTTGAAAAGGCTAGGTTAATATGAGCAGTGTAATGTATTGATAGAAATAATCCAGTAGCAATTTGGATTACTAGACATAGTCCTAGTAAGGATCCGAAATTTCAAAAAGTTGAAATATTTCTAGGGAGGGGTATATCTACAAGTGCGTTATTTGCGATTTTAAATAAAGGATGGGCTTTGCGAATAGGCGTAGTCATTAGTTTATGAGTCGTAAGGGTGCTTTAAATAAGTTGACAATTTTTACTACAATTACTAATATTAATAGCAGATAGGATATAATAAAAATTGTGAACGTTATTGATGGTAAGTTATAGATTCATCTAATGATAAAAGGAGTAGAAATAGAGTTGAATGTTGTCGAGTGAGGTAGGGAAGTTGGTGGATTCATTACTAATGGATCTATAAATAGGGATATAAGGGAGATAGTTAATATTATTAATATAAGTGTAATTGTAAGGGGGGAGGGAGATGCAAATGCCTCATTTGATGCTAAGGAAGCTACATAGATAAATAGCACCAATATACCCCCTAGGAATACTAGAAATAGGATATAAGAAAATCAGAACGAGAAGTTTACTAATCCGATTGTGATAGTGATGAGGGAAGTCTGAGTTAGAAGGGTTAGTCCTATGGCGAGGGGGTGTGAGAGGTTGGTAAATAGGATTGAAAGGAGTATCAATAATGGGATAGTTAGTGTTAAAATATCAGAGAATAGTTTAAAAAATATTAGTTTTGGGAATTAAAGATAAAGAGAATAATTTCTTTTTCTCTGAAGTTTTAAGAAAATTATATTTCATTTTTGATTTACAAGACCAAGGTTTTAGATATAAACTATTAAAACAATTAAACTAATGATAAATATTAGATTTTTAATAAGGACAGCGTCATTATTTATGATTTTTTGTGGATTATGAGGGTTTATTTCTTACCATAAGCATCTTTTAAATTCTTTATTAAGGTTGGAATTTATAATATTAGGTATTTTTTGGTTGTTAAGAATGCAGTTTTCTGTAGTTGGAAGAGAGGTGTATTTTAGTTTATTTTTTTTAACTTTAGTTGTTTGTGAGGGTGCTTTGGGTCTGTCTTTACTAGTTTTAATTGTTCGTAGCCATGGTAATGATTATTTTAAAAGATTTAGTGTTTTGGTATGTTAAAGTTTTTGGTATTTACAATTGTATTGATAAAATTTGTTAAAGATTGGGGTAAGATTCAGGTTGGGTTAGGTTTATTGAGATTTTTAGTTGGGATGGATTATTTCCACAACAATTATATATATAATTTGGGATTTGGATTGGGGATGGATTATGTGAGTTATTTAATGATCTATCTTAGTGTTTGAATCATATTTCTAATTATTATTTCTAGGGTTAAGGTGAGGTTTATAAATAATTATAGTAGGTTGTTCATCGCTGTGAATATAGTACTCTTGTTGAGTCTTGTTCTTAGGTTTTCTGCAGTTAATTATTTATTGTTTTATATTAGTTTTGAGATATCTTTAATTCCTACTTTGATTTTAATTCTTGGTTGGGGCTACCAACCTGAGCGTATTCAGGCTGGGGTGTATATGATTTTTTACACTTTGACATTATCTTTACCTTTACTTGGGTCTTTATTATTTTTATATTATTCAGAGGGAAGATTAACTATGGTGTTAATAGGATCATTAGGTGAGTTAAGCTACATAAATACTATTTGGTATTTTAGTAGGATTATGGCCTTTTTAGTGAAATTGCCCATATATGTGTTTCATTTATGATTACCTAAAGCTCATGTCGAGGCCCCTGTCGCAGGGTCAATAATTTTAGCGGGAGTTTTATTAAAGTTAGGGGGGTACGGCTTGATTCGTATTCTGAGTGTCTATCAAAAAATTGGGTTGACATTTTCTTTTTTATGAGTAAGATTGAGTCTTGTAGGGGGAGTAATTGTAAGTTTAATTTGCTTACGTCAGGTTGATATAAAATCTTTAATTGCATATTCTTCAGTAGTGCATATGAGATTGGTATTATGTGGTTTAATATTATTCAGTTGGTGGGGTTTAATAGGTGCAATTGTAGTAATAATTGGGCATGGTCTTTGTTCATCTGGTCTTTTTTGTTTAGCTAATATGGTTTACGAACGAGTGGGCAGACGTAGTTTAATTGTAAGTAAGGGTTTGCTGAGCTACATGCCCAGGATGGGGTTGTGGTGATTTTTATTAAGAGTTGGGAATATGGCTGCTCCCCCTTCGTTAAATTTATTTGGTGAGATTAGGTTGATCATTAGGTTAATTAGTTGAAGGGGTTTAAGTATAATTGGTTTGATGTTTCTTTCTTTTTTTAGGGCTTGTTATTCTTTATATATATATAGATTAAGTCAGCATGGGGTATATTTTAGTAGATTATATTCGTGCAGGTCAGGTAACGTACGTGAGTATTTAGTATTATTTTTACATTGATTGCCTTTGAATGGGCTAATTTTAAATTTGAATGTAATTAGTGGAATTTAATTTATCTAAAGGAGAAAATAATTGAATTATTTATAGAGTTAGATAATGGTTTGAAAAGTTTATACACATATTACTAGGTCGTTGTTTTTAATAATTGGTTCTATGTTTAGTGGTTGGATTTTTATGATAAAGATGTTTTATGGAGTTACTCATATTGTAGAATGGGAATTAATAAGATTAAATTCTTTATCAGTGAGGTTTGTATTGATTGTTGATTGGGTTTCTATATTATTTTTAAGGTTTGTGTTATTAATTTCTAGAAGTGTTTTGTATTACAGAGGGAGCTATATGGTTGGAGATAAAAATTTTAATCGGTTTATATATCTTGTTTTGGCTTTTGTTTTATCAATGGCTTTAATGGTATTAAGTCCTAATTTGATTAGAATTTTATTAGGCTGGGATGGACTTGGGTTGGTATCTTACGCTTTGGTTATTTTTTATCAAAATGAGAAATCAAGTAATGCTGGGATATTAACTGTATTATCTAATCGTGTGGGAGATGTAGCTATTTTATTGAGGATTGGGATAATAATAAATTTAGGGAGATGAAATTTTTTTGTCTGGGGTAGTTATTTTACGGATGAAAATTGGATGATGTTAAAGCTACTTGTTATGTTAGCTGCTATAACTAAAAGAGCTCAAATTCCTTTCTCTGCATGATTGCCGGCTGCTATGGCAGCCCCAACTCCTGTTTCTGCTCTAGTTCACTCATCAACTCTTGTTACCGCTGGGGTGTATCTAATAATTCGGTTTAGATCGGCCTTAGAAGGCAGGAAGGTACAGAGGATATTGCTAATTATTTCTTGTTTAACTATATTTATAGCTGGGTTAGGAGCAAATTTTGAATATGATTTAAAAAAAATTATTGCACTATCTACTCTAAGACAATTGGGCGTAATATTAAGAATCTTATCACTAGGTTATCCTGATCTTTCTTTTTTCCATTTATTAAGACATGCTTTATTTAAGGCTTTGTTGTTTATATGTGCAGGGGTAATAATTCATAGTGTGAGTGGGTACCAGGATATCCGATTTATAGGTTGTTTAGTAAAATTTATACCTTTGACTGTTTCTTATATGGTAGTTTCTAATATAGCATTATGTGGGTTTCCTTTTTTAGCTGGGTTCTATTCTAAAGATATGGTTTTAGAAGTTGCTTTTATAAGGTGAATTAATTTTCTTGCCTTAGTATTGTATGTATTGGCAACAGGGTTGACAGTAATATACACTATGCGTTTGATTTATTACAGCTTAAGTGGAGATTGAAATTTAGGATGCCTGAGAAGATTAGAAGATGATAAAATGATAAGTAATTCTATGGTTTTGTTGGGTGTGAGGTCTATTATTATAGGATCTGTCTTGTCTTGGTTATTATTTCCTGAAAAGTATATGATTTGTATAAGTGTTTTTATAAAGATGTTAGTTTTATTAATTAGAGTTTTAGGGGCTATTTTGGGCTATCTATTTAATATAATAAATGTGGTATATGGTTTGAATTCTTTAAATTATTATAAGTATGTTGTTATATTTGGTTCTATGTGATTTTTGCCTTTTTTAAGAACTAAGAATATTAGAAGTAAAAGATTAGTTGTTGGGAACATTTCTGAAGCGTTGATGGATAAAGGATGATACGAATATATAGGGGGACAAGGATTCTATTATATATTCTCTGAAATGTTTATTATTCTAAATATGTTAGCAATAAATAATATTAAAATTTTTATAAAAATATTTATTATTAGGGCTATAGTGTTGTTATTAGTTTTTATTTAGTTTATATAATTTATATAGAATATTGCATTGAAGCTGCAAAAGAGATAAATTTATCTGTAAACAATTCAGGTAGTTTAAATGAGAAACGTTAGTTTGTGGAGCTAGAAGTATAGTTATACTATTCTGAGTAAGGTTTAAGGTTATTTGAGGGGTACAATATGTTATTTATGGCTGTGTGATCTAGAAAGGGTGTTTAGTTGTTATAAGGTAGTAGTTATTTTGTTTATTAAAAATATTTCTGTTTAGTTTGGTATGATATAAGGGTAAGTTGAGGATTAGCATTTAGGATGTGGTTGCTGTTATGTTATAGTTGGGAGGGGATAAGTCATTTGTTTTGTAAATTGAATTGGTTTGATAAGAGTAAATATAAATATGTAGTCTTAGATTATTAGGTTTACTGTAAGTGAATACTTCGGTTTTTATGGTCCCTATTTTAGGATACAAAGTTATTAGAAAATAGAATAAATACTATTACTATAAATGTTGTGATACGGGTGCATATATAGGTGAGGTTTCTTGGCTTAAGTGTACCGCAGTTAAGTAGGATTATTAAGACTTTTAAATTTAATTTGGATGATAGGATTAGGGGTGTTTATTAAAGATACAGAATGTTAGTTACTTATTAGTTGAAGTAGATTAAATAAGGAGTATGGTTTGTAGAATTTATAGTGTAATAATACTGTTTGGAAGTTTCTAGAAAATTAGTTTTCAGCTTTACAATGAAAATGTAATATGTTAATTTACACTATAGAAATTTTAGGAATATAAACGGAATTTAACCGCTTGAAAAAAAGTTAGAAGCTTTTGTTCTTTGCATAATATTCCTATCTTGATAGGAATAATAAATTCAATTATATCATTAACAGTGATACGCCTCTAATTTGGCTTCTAACAATAATTAGAAGGCCTTTGGCCTAAAGATTAGGTCGAAACTAAGTGCGATTATTCGCTTTCTAATTTTATTATGGTTGGTAAAACCAGTTAAAGATTAACACCTTATGAATGCAACTCATATATCATTTTATTGACTATGGTCTTTATATTAAGATCAGTTCAGTGCCCCTTGATATCATTCGTAGTAGAGGCCAAATAATAAAATTAATAAGAAGATTAATCTTGTCCAGAACCATGAGAAAATATTAGAAAATGAGATTGTAGAAGCAATAGGCAGAAGGAGTGTAATTTCTACATCAAAAATTAAAAAAATTACAGCAATTAAAAAAAATCGTAATGAGAAGGGGATTCGGGCTGATTCTTTAGGATCAAATCCACACTCATAGGGGGAATTTTTTTCTCGGTCTATAATTATTTTTTTTGCTAGGAGTGTAGCTAGAATTATAACAATGTATGAAATAAAGAGAGTAATTGCTGAGATTATAAGTACTGTAAAAATTATTTTTTCTAACTTAGTTAGACTTTCTGATTGGAAGTCAGATGTACGGTTATATACTAAAAAAATATCCACCTCATCAGTAAATAAAAATATATAAGAATAATCAAACAACATCTACAAAGTGTCAATATCAGGCTGCTGCTTCAAATCCGACGTGATGAGTGGATGAGAAATGGTAATTATAAAGCCGTATAAAACATACTAAAAGGAATGAGGTTCCAATAATTACATGGAGGCCATGAAACCCAGTTGCTACAAAAAAAGTTGACCCAAAAACTGAGTCTGCGATAGAAAAGGGAGCTTCAAAGTACTCGAATGCTTGAAGTGCAGTAAAGTAAAGTCCTAAGATAATAGTTAGTCCTAGACTTTGGATGGCTTGGGAGTGATTAGAGGTTATAATTGCATGGTGAGCCCATGTTACAGTGGCCCCGGAGGATAGCAAGATAGTTGTATTTAGGAGGGGAATTTGAAATGGGTTAAATGGATTAATACCTGCTGGAGGCCAACATATCCCAATTTCAATAGTTGGTGATAGTCTACTGTGAAAAAATGCCCAGAAAAAGGAAAAGAAGAATAATACTTCTGATACAATAAATAGAATTATTCCCCATCGTAACCCCTTTATTACAACTGACGTATGAAGACCTTGGTAGGTTCCTTCACGGGTTACATCTCGTCATCATTGAATTATAGTTAATAAAATTGCTACGAACCTTAAAAGCAATAAGTTTATATTATACTGGTGGAATCATTTGACTAGGCCGGTAGTTAATATCATAGCTCTGATCGATCCTGTGAGGGGCCATGGCCTTATGTCTACTAAGTGATATGGATGAAATCCATGAGATGATGTCATTAGTTAACTTCCCCGGTATAAAGGGTTCTTAGGACAGCAAATACGTAAGATTGGATAATGGCAACGGCTGACTCTAAAATTATAAGAAGAATTTGAGTGAAAATTAGAATGGATAAGATAAAAGAGGTAGCAGAGGGTCCAATTCCTCCTAATAAAGTTAAAAGTAGGTGCCCAGCAATTATATTAGCGGCTAGTCGAATGGCTAGAGTCCCAGGGCGGATAACGTTTCTGATTGTTTCAATTAAAACTATAAATGGTATAAGAGCTGCAGGGGTTCCTTGGGGGACTAAGTGAGCGAACATATGTTTAGTATGATTAATTCATCCAAATACTATAAGAGTGAATCACAGTGGTAAGGATAGAGAAAGGGTTATAACTATATGCCTGGATCTAGTAAATACATAAGGTAAGAGTCCTAAAAAATTGTTAAATACAATTAGACTAAATAAACTAATAAATAATATTCTAGAACCTAAATGAGATGTCTGTAGGAGGGCTTTAAATTCTTTATGTAAAGTTGAAATTAACTTACTCCAGATAAATGATCATCGTGAGGGAGATGCTCAGAAAATATAGGGTATAAATATAAGGCCTAGTAGTGTTGATAGCCAGTTAATAGATAAATTAAGGATTGTTGAAGAGGGTTCAAAAATTGAAAACAAATTTATTATAATTTTCAGTGTTTAAATTGTGTGGGAAGAGATGAGGCATCATGTTTTATATGATTAAAAGGTTTAATAAAGTAGTTTATTATAAGAAATAATATTAGAACTGTGATAAAAAATGCAAATAAATATAATCAATATATAGGAGCTATTTGAGGCACTAAGAAATATCTGGGTGGAGGCGATAATTTTTGCTTGACAAGCAAATGTTATGAATTAACTAATTTCTTCACCAGAAGTAGACGTTAATTACTATGATAGATTTAAAAGATCTATACTTACTTTCAGTCATCGGGTGAGGTTTCAACTGAGAGAGTGATCCAGTTTAGGAAAGATTTAAATGAAACTCTTTCAATTACAATTGGTATAAATCTGTGGTTAGCACCACAGATTTCTGAACATTGGCCATAAAATAAACCTGGTCGGTTAATGAGGAATCTAGTTTGGTTTAGTCGTCCTGGAATAGCATCTGCTTTTACTCCTAAAGATGGGACTGCTCAGGAGTGGATTACGTCTGCGGCAGTGATAATAATTCGGATTTGTATGTTTATGGGAAGAACTGTTCGATTATCAACATCTAGGAGTCGGAATCCTGAAGATTCAAGTTCATTAGTAGGGATTATATATGAATCGAATTCTATTTGCAGGAAGTCTGAGTATTCATACCTTCAATATCATTGGTGACCAATTGTTTTGAGTGTTATAGAGGGATTGTTAACTTCGTCAAGTAAATATAATAGTCGTAGTGATGGAAGGGCAATAAATAGGAGAATAAGTGCTGGGATAGAGGTTCAAATTACTTCAATAGGTTGATTTTCTAGTATATAACGGTTAATTAGTGAATTGAAGAATAAAGTCGATATTATATAGAATACAAATGATACAATTAATACTAAGACTAGCATGATGTGATCGTGGAATAGGATGAGTTGTTCTATAATAGGGGAGGAACTATCTTGAAGATTTAAGTATGCTCATGTTGCCATAGGTTGATTCTAAAAGAAGTCATTACTTCCTGGTAGGAGCTTAAATCCTATACATCTGTCTGTCATTTTAGAAGTTAGTAATTAGGGGGATTTCTATATAAGAGTGGTCGGCAGGAGGGTAGGGGTGCCTTCACTCGATAGAAGACGGCAAGTAGGGAGTAAATAGAATAGGTCGGGCTGAAGTTAGCGCTTCTCATACAATTAGTAAAAATCCAAGAGCTGCTACAAATGAGATCATTGATCCTATAGAAGACACGATATTTCATGTTGTATAGGCATCTGGGTAGTCTGAATATCGGCGAGGCATGCCATTAAGGCCTAGGAAATGTTGAGGAAAGAATGTTAAGTTTACACCAATAAATGTAATTAAGAAGTGGATTTTTAATCAATTAGGGTTTAGAGAAACTCCTGAGAATAGCGAAAATCAGTGAGCGATGCCGGCAAAGATTCCGAATACAGCTCCTATGGATAGTACATAGTGGAAATGTGCTACTACATAATAAGTATCATGTAGAATAATGTCAATTGAGGAGTTTGATAAAACTACTCCTGTTAGTCCGCCGACTGTAAATAGAAAGATAAATCCTAGTGCTCATAGTATAGAGGGGGAGTAGTTTATTTGTGTTCCATGAAGTGTTCTTAGTCATCTGAAAATTTTAATTCCAGTGGGCACGGCAATAATCATAGTAGCTGAAGTAAAGTAGGCTCGGGTGTCTACGTCTATTCCCACTGTAAATATATGGTGGGCTCATACTACAAATCCTAGAATTCCAATTGCTATTATAGCATAAATTATGCCTAGGGTACCAAAGGATTCTTTTTTTCCAGATTCTTGTCTTACAATATGCGAAATTATTCCGAAGGCGGGTAGAATTAAGATATATACTTCAGGATGACCAAAGAATCAGAATAAATGTTGGTAGAGAATAGGGTCCCCTCCTCCAGCAGGGTCGAAGAAAGATGTATTTAGGTTTCGGTCTGTTAGAAGTATTGTAATAGCACCTGCTAATACTGGTAGTGAGAGTAAAAGTAAGATTGCGGTAATGAACACAGATCATACAAATAGAGGTATTTGGTCTATAGTTATTCCGCGTGAGCGTATATTAATAACTGTGGTTATAAAATTGACTGCTCCTAGGATTGAGGAAACTCCTGCTAAATGTAGAGAGAAAATCCCTAGATCTACAGAGGCTCCTGCGTGAGCAATAGCGGCTGCTAGAGGAGGATATACAGTCCAACCTGTACCTACTCCTCTTTCTACTATGCTTCTTGTTAGTAAAAGGGATAAAGAAGGAGGTAGAAGTCAGAATCTTATGTTATTTATTCGGGGAAATGCTATATCCGGTGCTCCTAGTATAAGGGGTAGAAGTCAATTTCCAAATCCTCCAATTATAATTGGTATAACTATAAAAAAAATTATCACAAATGCGTGGGCAGTAACAATTACATTGTAAATTTGGTCATTTCCAATAAGTCTCCCTGGTTGTCTTAGTTCGGCCCGAATAATCAATCTTAGGGATGTTCCTACTATTCCTGCTCAAGCTCCAAAGATAAAATATAATGTTCCAATGTCTTTATGGTTAGTAGAAAATAATCATCGTTGCAT